GATATGAATTCTTTCGTCCTGACTCTATCACTTAGCCTTAGTGGGCCTAGCTGACCGGGGCAGGAGATAGAAGAATAATAGGCATAGAGCTTGAGAAGGCTGCTGGGGCGATTGATATAAGGAAATGACGTGAGTCTTATCTTCTCTCCCGGAGGTGGCGTTAGTGTTCAGTCTTTCTGAACGGACTCCTTTGGTTTGGTTGCGCCATTTAAGCCTTTCCTCCTCTATACCGTCCAATTCAACTAACATAGCTTCAGTCAAGTCGGGTGGGTTTATGTTGGAAGGCCACCCTTAGTGATGGCACAGGCACAACTCCATACAGGTTTACCTACGACCAACATCTTGAGTCCTCTAATTCTAGTAGCTAGGGACGAATACTTTTATAAGGAGAAAGATAAGCTCTAAATAGGATCAATAGCGGGCAGGGTCAATCCCTGTCTCCATTCCGTAGTACAAAGGGCTCTGTCTAGTCTCTCTCTTTTCCGGGTAGAGTACTACTTTCGAATCTATATATATGAATTGATTGGCCTTTAGGGTCCCACTCTCCATTTCATACTCTAAGGGCAGGCTTTTTTAGTATATATTGATTCCCGGAACGTAGGAAAGCACTCCTCTGAGACTGAGACTGATGAACCGAAAAAGAAGATCAATGACGCTTTGCTTTCAACCGGCCCTAGAGCTTGATCATAGAGCGAAAGGCCTAAAAATAGAATATAGAATATATAAAAAAGACAAAGAACTACCGTTCTGCTCCTGGAGTCAGAATCCTCTCTTATAAGTGAAGCCGGGTTTGTTATAAATCAGATATGATGATGGTCGGCAATCTAAAGAAAGGGAAAACATTGGAGAGTTCGTTCAAAACCAAAAAGCTACGGCTTTCGCTTTTCAATATAGAAATTCAATATATATAAGATATAAGAGTTTCGCTAACATTTTAGGCTCCCCCTTCCAATACCTTTTCAGGATCTGTGATTTCCCCTATTCTAAAGGAGAACGAGTTACATACCTGGAACGAGCGTTATATGAAGAGACTTATAGAGTCTGGGGAACGAGTAGGCTTGCTTTCTCGCAGCATCCAGCCGGACGAGCAATAGCAGTCCGCAAAGCTGTTTTGCATGGAAAGAAGAAACCCTAAAAGGATAAGATAATCCGAAGTGATCTTCTGACAATGCCGATAGGAACTGTTGTCCCGATTGAACTGGAATTGGCTAAAGAAAGATAAAGACCGGAGACAAAACTCTGGCCGGCTTACGGGATAGGGATTAGACGGAAAAGGAGATGTACCACCGATTGGGGGAAAGAGACAAAAGAACAGACCTTTCCTACGAATGTGAATCCGCCAGGTAAGGGGGGAAGGAATCCGCCCAAACCACTTATGCTAATTATCACATTCCATAGTTCGAAGAGCGTTCACTTTCTTCGTTCTACGATGCCATAGAAGAGAACTTGGTTGGGGCAAAACTAAAGGCTCTGACAAGACGTTATGCCGGTTGATCTATTGTCATTCATTAGGGTAACAGAACGTCTACGTTCCAGTCGGATCCATGGCACTCTTGAAGTGGATTTATCATTGATCACTTTCTTTTCGGTCCTCATGGGATTCCCCAAGCATTGTTTACCGGGGAACAACGACTCGACTCGGCTGAACTAGTAGCTACTAACACAGTGGGCGGCCTTCTTAGTGTACTTATGTACAGATCCAGAGCTATTGACAAAAATAGAGGAAATCTGTATAGGGCTATTTACTGATGAAAGTGTAAAGGAATTGATCTAACTCAAATAAGAGAAGAATGAATCGCGATTAGAATCAAATCGCACCTTTGGTTCTGCAATGCCAACCCAGTCCGGGCTGAATACCCGACAGTGCTCTCGTAACATATTCCAGAAGAGTCTATTCATTGATGGCGGTCATCGGGAGGATCGGTACGCTTTACCAGCGTTATAGTAGGTTTCCGAAGAATCCCTTTAACCGGCTGTGCTGCAAGCATAGATTGATCCACATCGACCAACTGCTCGTCTGGGTCGTCGGCTAAATCGGCCCAGCTTTGCCGCGAAGCTACCGTCATCGCCTTGGTGCTATGAGAAGAGGTATCTCCGAAGTAATCGTAAACTCATGCACCGGCGGTGTTCCGCTCAGAGATTTTCTGCGATATCCTTTCCAGGCAACATATCTTCATGCGGCAAAAGAGTCGAGCCAACTGGCTACGAGACGGTGACCGGAATACTGCGTTCTTTCATCGGAGTATTCAAATTCGCGCTGGACCTTAAAAGGTCTCCAGATTCATGGTGTTTATACACAGGATTTTCAGGCTATTCGAAATCACATCTTGGATTTATTCTAATCGCTCTTCTCGGAGCGGCAGCCCAGGGACCTCTCTCTGGTCTGTCGCGTTATCTAACCTGTGGATTCAGCGATGCGAACCTGTATAGTATATTCCCCGAGAAAACTCTCACCTTCAAGTGCTCTGACTGAAAACTGGCAGGCTCAAACACTGCAGGGGCTCCTTAGAGCGCTGTAGCTGCAGGTCTAGCTCTTTATACACGTACGGCGTTGGCGAGGACCTGAAGGGGGAGTGTAGTAATAAAATGATCATGCACAGTATATATTGGTGCATTCATTTTGTGAATCACTTTTTTGAGAAAACGAGGGTCATAATTAGCGGATAGGGCCACGAAGGGAAAAACGACTTTCACTTACTTTTGGTTGAAAGCTTTCTTTCAAACCTTCTCAAGGGTTTCAGTAAAGCCTGTCTCAAACGATCCAACAATAGTAGAGGAAAACATGGGGGACTAAGCCCTTTCTTGATTCAGGTTGGCGCAGAAAGCACTCGCTTTAAAGACGGAAGAATGAAAGGTTTTGCCTTGCTTGCTGCTTGCTTACTATAAAAAGCGGTAATCTGACTTTAGATTCATTCTCAATCTTGAAAGACTAGGAATGAAATAATGTAGCTAACTCTTCTTAGCAAAGGGAAGCTAGCATGGGTAGCAAGCAAGTCCCAGGTTTGAGTTTGATTCTTATTCTTACCGTATCTCCATGAAGAGGAGCTTCTGCTAAAGGAATTGGTGATCCCTAGTAAGGGGCAACTAGACTTCGCACCAATCCATGAGTTCAAATATTCTTACTATAAAGTGAATCAATATGACGGATTTTCCTTTACTAGATGAAGTATACCACCAGTATGTTTTATTACTAATGTACTATTGAATTTTGAATGAAATAAGCAGATTAGTAAATCATTAAATAATATGAATTCTTATCGTCATATACATGAAGTATATATATTGAATTGCTGTGATAATGTAATATCCTCATCATTCTTTGATAAACTCAGTCTTGCAGGTAGAATATATCATATTAAGCCAGGTACCTACGCTCCTTGTTTTATAGGTCAGGTTTAATTAGATAATAATGGTAATATAGTAGTAATTTACGAAATGAACTAGGGAAATAGTAGGAATCTCTAGTTGAACGGCTAGCTGATAATCGGCTAACGCAGCTTTTCAATGGCCGGTAAGCGCATATAGGACGATCGGTGGCTGCCGGAGGTTATACTGCCTTTTAAAAGCTGAGCTTCTGACTGCGTTGAGTAAGAACTTGTTGAAGTTACGTGGTAAAAAAACTCTACTCTTTATCCGGCTAGGGTCAACGGCACATTTTAGACTAGCCAGGGTAGCAAAGAGCTTTCAACTCCTTTCCCTTCTTCTTTCTATATTCCCTTATGGTTTATGGTTGACTCTCCGAACAGTAAAGAGAATCCCGTGTACCGTGCCTCTAAGTAGTATAAGGAACTCACTAGGTAAAAAGGTACGGTACGAGCAGAAGCAAATAGAGATAAAGAGAGTACGACGTTTCAGAGATAGCGATTCGGCTTAGTTCAAAATAGCCCTAGCGGTGGTATACTTATTGTATAGGGGAAATATTCTTGACCCGGGAGAGACTACTTTATGAATTCCATTCCGATCTCAAGTGAAAGAAGCCGCATAACAACACGTAAGCAACGAAGCGAGCCCACGGAGCGGTAAGTGAGCGAGTGGGAGTGCTGCTAGCAAGAAAGGCACGGCTAGTTGAGTTACTATAAGATAACTCACTTTCATTTCGCTTGATTTTGAATCAAAAAGTAGGTTGAATGCCATTTCGAGGTTCCTCGTGACTGATTACCTTACAAACCTCTCAACTCGCGAAATCACGCATTCTTTGAGCTGGTGAAAACGAAAGGTAAAACGTAGAGTGAGGTTGCAATTGAAGCACGAAGTAGTGAGCGCTGTAGTGATTGCTTTATTCAAGCGAGATGGAGCACGAGAATCGATCCTCATTGGTCATTACCAGGTAAAAGCAACTTCGCTATATTGTTAAGTATTCATATTTGGTTCCAAACTCTTGTTTTTCTGTATCAACATTGGCCTCTTAGAGCTGTACGAGTTACGAATGGAAAACCAAGTCTTTCTTTGCAGTTGAACCTTGGAACCCGTAAGTCGTTATTTCGTCCAAACACCGGCGTAAAAGCTGCTCCGAAGCTTATTTATTGTATCTTCTGGTGAAGTAAATACCCACCAGTGAATACTTGTAGGTTGGGAATAGGGTGAATACCCACGTGAATGCCGCATAGCCCAGTGATGAATGAATCGATTCCCCAGTGTAGTGAATTAATAAATTCAATCAATAAGTGTCTAAGGAGAGGCAAATCATTGGATTGGATGAGTCCTCGGTTGCTGCTAGCTAAGTAGAGGAAAAGAGTGAACATAGTCCACCAAGATAGAATCCTACTCTTTCTTTGGAGCGGCGGAGAGGTTTCACTTCCGAGACAGCCTTTTTGTGGCGTAGAGGGGAAAGCCATTTTATGATCTTGGATATACCGATCTTTCTCTTAAGGTCGAAGACCAACATTGGACTTTTAGTGATCTTTAAGAGGCTAAAGAACTAGAACTCACATGAAGATGGCACTTCGTCGTTGAATGTGGAAGTTCGGGGCCACAGCACCTCCTTCTCCGGAATCCCCCGAATCATAAGACTAATAAGTAGTAGGGAAGCTAATTCTGTAGTTAGCTCGAAACCTTGCAACAGGGAAAGCAGGAAAGGCTGCTAGGGGAAAGATAACTACAATAAGTCTACTCAGTCCCAATACAAGACTCCTTATCGATAAGTAAGGCAGGGTTGCTGTTTAGTTCCAGTAATCTAGCGTTGCTGTTTGTTGGCTATTCATAGATCTGGAGTTCTCTTCTATTGCTGATTTAGCTGCCTTCTTTCAGAACCTTAGTAGCGAGTATCTTGTAAGGAAGGGGACATACGTATTTGTATCACCACACGATGCACCTAGCTCCGCTGCTATCCTCGCCCCCGGGACTGGTTCAAGGTAAGCTACTGCCTCTACTGGTGCTCCTGCTCCTGTCCCCGCCTCCACGTGGCACGCACGTGATGACACACAGTTGGTTGTTCCCATCCCCGCTCGAGGGAGATAGAGAGAGAACTGTAGCGATCCTGCATTCCCCCTCTCCTCCTTCTATCTAGTCGTCCCCGGTCGAGATCACCAAGAACGCCTTAGCAGATACATTTAAAGATCGAGTTCGCCAGTCCGTCCTGATAGTTCGAGGGCCGTGAGAAGCATAGCTAGCATCCCAAAGGGAGGAGAAAGCTCTTGCTTTGAGGCTCGCTCTAGATCGGATGGTTCCATGGGGCCTATATGGAGCTAGTGATGGGAGCCTCCCGGGCAGGGGAGGTTCAGATGCTGCTTTGCTTCGTAGCTTCCTCGCCTGGCACTGGAAAAGGAATAGGAAAGAGATGGCTTCGACCACTATTGCTAGGAAGGGCTTTGCAGGCTTGTACTTTCTCTCAATAGATGGGCTAGCAGAAGCAGGAGAGCTCAGGGGTTCCTTAGATGCAGGCAGGGGAATGGGAATCATTGTTTTGCCTTCCCGGCTGGGCTTCGAATGGAGGTTATTGGCAAGCGGAGGAATGAATAGCAGGAGAGTTGAGAAGTCAATTTTATTATGTTAGCTCGCTAAGGAGGGACCTGACGGTACGAAACTAGATATTCGAAGTTTATCAAAGGCCGGCTTTAGAAGGATGGATTCAACTTGCTCACTAGCCCGGCTCGCAGGAATGCTTTTATACTCTTCACACCGGAATTGATTGTGAATCGGCTTCTGGCTAAGAAAGAAGAGTCCCGTTCAACCGATTTCAGAAAGCCTGGTTCGATATTTCACTTTTCACAACCTATCCCTTGACTATAGTTCCTCTCTTAATCTTTACTTTACTAATTCCGGTACGGGTCAGTCTAGCGATAACTCGATTTTCCCTACTTAAGTAGATAACTCAACTAGAAGCTTTGTTGCACCAAAATTCCTCCACTGTCAAAGTGAGTAGCCATTCCTAGCGCTAACGACTATAGAACAGAGCGGTACACTCGCTTGTTGATTGTTAGGCGAAATTCTTTATACCCACGGGGCGGTAAGATAGGAAAATAGATTGACCTCCAATCTGTAAACCTCTTTTATTTGAAAGAGAAAGAGTCAAACTTGTTAATTAGAAGTCGTAGCCTATACCCAGTAAGACTTCCAAAGCAGCAAACAGCAGGAAGCGTAGAATAAGTCAACTTTTCTTGAAGCCCAAAGGAAGCGAGTGCACTGCACTACTAGGTTATAATCATTTCGAATAAAGAGGGAGTGAGGTAATAGAATAAGCCAGCCCTGCTTTATGAAGGATTCCCGGTAAGGCACGTCAAGCACTTCTTTTCTTGCCCTAAAGAGGACGCTTGTTTAGTTTCGAAAGACAGACGAAGCGAATCATCCGAGATTGGATGAAGTGAAAATGACAACTAAACAGCCTTTCGCCAGAGAATATATACTTTATGACTTGTTTTGGAGGCTAGATCGAAGGGTTTATGTGAGAAATCCAGTGAACAAGAGATGCCTAGCGCTGATTCTCTTTGGGGATAATAATTATAAACCCGAAACACTATGGAGCCGGGCCTAAAATAGCGTTTACGCCGCTGGCATCAGTCAAGTGAAAGAAAAGAGTGTATAAGGCCCACTCATTATAGGGGGACCAAACCATTAGGAGGAAGAAGCAGATGGAAGACAGGGTCACTTGTGAAAGAACTAGCCGAAGGGGACCATCACAGTTGGGGCGGTGGATGACAGGCTAGCTCACCAAGAACATCAGGAGAGGTTAGGTCAAGGGATTTAAGACAGAAGTCCCATCAATCAGAAGAAAAGGATGTTCCAGGAAAGAAGGGAACAAGGATATCAAAAAAAAGAGGCCTTGAAGGAAGGCATGAATGAGGGGAGACCGGTCTCAGGGCTGCAAGATATGCTACAAGGTTGAATCAGTCCACTAAGGTCTTATACATGATTTAAGCGAAGTGTTCAAGTGGAAAAGAATACTTGAAATAAAAGCCTTCTATCCCACAGCTAAGGCATCCATCCAATACAGATAGAGCGTCATATAAAATGACTATATCCTTTTGAAACCACCTATTCCTCTCATCGACTACCTTCACTAGGGTCAAGATTCATGGTTTTTCTAAGGCTTTGGATTGCTTTCGTCTCTTTCCTTCTGGTATCTATTTCCCTCTCCATTGCTCTTGTCCTTGCCCTTCTACTGGCTTGGCTAGAAAACTAGTCCCTTCTTTCAACACAACACAACGGAATTCTTCTCTGTTTCGCTTTCGCCTTTGGCCGCAAAGCCACTACCTACTTCTATTTCCACGTTCAAGCTGCTAGTCGAAGACCCACTATTTACTTATAGAGTCGACTTCAAATATTGAACATAGTCAAATAAGAAATTGAAAGGGTTTGGAAATAGATCCCCACATAGAGCCAAAGACAAAAAACTACGATCCAGAGAAGGATCCGTTGAAAAACAATCCAAACAATCGGAAATATAAATTCTTTTTGAAATGTAAGTGGTACACAACTTGACTGAGCTCTTCTTGATGCTCAGAAGCAAGAATTCACGAACAATGCCTTTTTTTTCTTGAGGGAATGATTGAATCAAATACAAAGAATATGGTATTCATCCAGTAGCAGTAGCAGGGAGCTATGAGATAGAATCTCCTTCTTTAGCTTTAGGTAGGGCTTCTCCCCTTTACGCAGAGCTTTTGGCGGGTTTTCCGCTTTTCCAGTGTTAGCTAGCCCACTGCTTTCTTGTGAGCTACCTTTCTAGCTTAGAAAAAGCCTTGGAACTCGTCTTTTTCCCGAAAGTAGGGTGTAGCTGCTTTCCCTTTCATTTTATCTTTCTCTTTTCCCCTTTGGAAATGATGGTCAATCTTGCCTAGTACCAAGAGAAGAAAGACATATGATGAGAATGGGAAATGGGATCAGGCTTGGGGAAAGCATGCCTCTTAGCACGCCATTAGGGATGGTCCTTCAGTTCGGGGGTTTCAGGGGGACCTTCGAATAGGGGCTCGGGTATGAGTCCCGTTGTAGCATGACTCGATACGAATTGGTCCGCTCCGCGAGGTTGAACGAAGTCCTCTTCTTTATACGATGAAAATACGATGAAACCGTGGTCGCCACCCGCGGCGTCTCACATATCCCTTCTAGCCTTCTCCGTAGAACTAGTCTACCCAATCGTCACCTAAAAAAGTATAGCAGGACCTAAGTGACCTTAATGTGAATGAAATGAATAAGAGTTCACTTAAGACAAAGAAGATTCCCACTGATCGAGGAATTCATACTTCAGCTACTGTCTCCTATAAAGTAAGATCACGTCCACGCCTTAGGCACTTCAAGTTCACCTGCTGTACCGATATCACTCCATAATCTGAAAGAATGCGAGCTATAGTCCTGCAATTAGTCTCGTACCGGAAACGACTTTATCTTGTATATTCTTAACATCTTTATCATTCAACTATAAATCTCGTAAGAGAAGAAAGAAGGTTGGCTGTCTTCATTCAAGTAAGAAAAGCAAGTTCCACCGTCTTTCACTTCCTCGAAAGATAAGTGGGGTATAGTTATGTTATAGGTGCAGGGGGGGTTGGACAAAGCAAAGCTGGCAAGTCAAAGCAGCGGTTCTCTTTCTGCTATCTTTCCCGAAGGGCCTACGGGACTCTTTCCCTACGGGATGCAGCTTCTCTTGTTTTGTTGAGGCGAGCCCGGTTGCTTCATAAGTGAATAGGGGTGAGTTTAGCTAATGAATTGGTTTTTTTGGTTGTGTAGTTTTTCTTTTCGAGGAGCTTATTTTGGAGCTTGGGATTTCCTTAAGCGAGTTCAAGGAAGTGACGTGAAGGTAGCCCCACGGAGCGGTAAGGAGCTTACGAGATAAACGTGTCTCCACGTCTGGGAGGTAGTGGGGGATCACTCTGGGCTAAGAGAGTCTCTTAAGTGCTAGCGTAGCGGGAGAGCAAATAGCAATGAACCTTATCTACAGTCTGAGTTCCCTCCTACCAAGAACTACTAGAGCTCTCTATGCGAGGAAAAGGGTACAGATAGGCGGATTTACGCATCTTAGCACCCGGAAGGCAGATTGAAAGCGAGGAAAGTCTCCGAGTTCAATTGCTTTGGTCCTGCTGAGCGGAATGGTAAGAAGGGAGTGACCTTGAGGGGGCAATAAAGCTTCCTATCCAGCCGACCGGAAAATCAGACTGCTAGTTTCTTTACCTTCGGACAAGTAGGCATGACAGCTCTAGTAACTGTATCGGATCCTACAGGAAATGAATCCACCGCTTATGAAAGAGTAGCAGTTGCTGTGCCATCTGATGCTTTAGTTGAGGAAGTCTATTCTCTCTTTTCACCGCTTACTCTTTCACTTACTAAAAAGGCTCGTGTCCGGACTCAATCTTCACACTATCCGCTGGCAGGCGGTTTGGCTAACTTCACCGATTCATTTCCTGGCTCTCTATCCACTTATGTGTGTCCGGTCCCATCTCTTCTTCCTTATTCTTATTCATATCACGCAAGGATTCAAGTCTCTCTTTGGGAAGTAGCATTTCCGACGACTTCCCTTGCCGATTAGGCTAATAGGGTAACCCGTTAGCTTAGCTTTAGCTGTAGGCTCCAGAGG